GTCATCAGCCAATTGTTTTCAAATGGGGCCGTTCAACAGTGGAAAATATCACAATGGAATAAAAGAAGCAATTAAACGAAACCCCCCCATAGTTTCAGTTAGGAAATTGAAACCATTGGGTTCCTTAGGAATAGCCCTTCCAATTACGCAGTTTGACCGTTTACTAACCCATAATCAAATTTTGGTAATGAAATATTATCAACTTGACAATTTAAAACAGACTTTTGACATAATTCAATATTATTTAATGGATGAAAATCGAAGGATTTCGAATCCCGATCTATGCAGTAAACAATTTGTGAATCCCTTTTATTTGAATTGGTATTTTATCGATTGTCATTTTTGTGAAGACAGACCCACAATAATTAGTCTTGGGCAGTTTATTTGTGAAACTTTATGTATAGCGAAAAACGGACCCCACCTAAAGTCGGGCCAAGTTTTAATTGTTCAAGTTGATTCTATAATAATTAGATCAGCTAAACCCTATTTAGCCACACCAGGAGCAACTGTTCATGGACATTATGGAGAAATCTTTTATACGGGAGATACTCTAGTTACATTTATATATGAAAAATCAAGATCTGGTGATATAACGCAGGGTCTTCCAAAAGTGGAACAAGTCTTGGAAGTACGTTCGATTGATTCAATATCACTGAACCTAGAAAAGAGAGTTGAGGGTTGGAACGAGCATATAACAAGAATTCTTGGACTTCCTTGGGGATTCTTGATTGGTGTCGAACTAACTATAGCGCAAAGTCGGATTTCTTTGGTTAATAAAATACAAAAGGTTTATCGATCCCAGGGTGTGCAGATTCATAATAGGCATATCGAAATTATTGTACGTCAAATAACATCAAAAGTTTTAGTTTCAGAAGATGGAATGTCTAATGTTTTTTCACCCGGAGAACTAATAGGATTGTTGCGAGCGGAACGAACGGGACGTGCTTTGGACGAAGCAATCTGTTACCGAGCTATTTTATTGGGAATAACAAGAGCATCCCTGAATACTCAAAGTTTCATATCTGAAGCGAGTTTTCAAGAAACCGCTCGCGTCTTAGCAAAAGCTGCTCTACGGGGTCGTATAGATTGGTTGAAGGGCCTAAAAGAAAATGTTGTTTTGGGTAGTTTGATACCGGTTGGTACTGGATTCAACGAATTGGTACGTCGTTCAAGGCCCCAAAATAAGAAAAATAAAATTTTTTTTGAGGGGAAAATAAAAAATATTTTATTCCACCATAGAGATTTATTTCATTCTTACATTTCAAAGAATTCCCATGATACATCAGAACAATCTTTTTTGGGATTTAATGATTTCTAAGCGCGGATTCATCCCCTTTAACTAGTTTTTAACTAGTCCGTAGTTGATCCGGCCATTTGAGAATTTCATTTTATTTTAAATTTCGAATGAAATATAAAATAAAAATAGAATAAATAAGAAAAAGAACCAGGAATACAAATAGAAAGGAGCCCAGGTGGATTGTGTCTCAATGGCCAATCTCCGGGAGAAGCGAAGGTTCCATCGGAACAATTATTTATTTTATTTCGGGGTACGCCGTAAAAAAGAGAGGAAGTGTGTAGAGAAATGACAAAAAGATATTGGAACATAAATTTGGAAGAGATGATGCAAGCGGGAGTTCATTTTGGTCATGGTACTAGAAAGTGGAATCCGCGAATGGCCCCTTATATCTCTGCAAAGCGTAAAGGTATTCATATTATAAATCTTACGAGAACGGCTCGTTTTTTATCAGAAGCTTGTGATTTAGTTTTTGATGCAGCAAGTAAGGAAAACCAATTTTTAATTGTTGGGACAAAGAAAAAAGCATCCGATTTGGTAGCCCGAGCTGCAATAAGGGCTCGATGTCATTATGTTAATAAAAAATGGCTCGGTGGTATGTTAACAAATTGGTCCACGACAGAAACACGACTTCATAAGTTTCGGGATTTAAGAATAGAACAAAAAATGGGGGGGCTCAACCGTCTTCCAAAAAGAGATGCAGCTATGTTGAAGAGACAATTATCGCACTTGCAAACATATCTGGGTGGAATTAAATATATGACAGGTTTACCCGATATTGTAATCATCATTGATCAGCAAGAAGAAGATACGGCTCTTCGAGAGTGTATCACTTTGGGAATTCCAACGATTTGTTTAATTGATACAAATTGTGACCCCGATCTTGCAGATATTTCGATTCCAGCGAATGATGACGCTATAGCTTCGATCCGATTAATTCTTAACAAACTAGTATTTGCTATTTGTGAGGGTCGTTCGAGATATATACGAAAACCTTGATTGATAATTTATAATAAGAGAAAATGACTTTTGGACCTTTTTCGAATTGCTTATACGGGTCTGGGGAATGAAAAAAGAAAAATTAATGGGGATATTGTGTGATTTGTTGATATACAAAATATATAATTTTTAATTTTAAAAAGCGACGATTGAATCAAAATAATTTCTTTTCAAGTTCTATTTCTATCAGAGGGCAATATGAACGTTCTATCATGTTCCATCAACATATTCTATGCTTTATCCGGTGTGGAAGTAGGCCAACATTTGTATTGGCAAATCGGGGGTTTCCAAGTGCATGCCCAGGTACTTATCACTTCTTGGGTTGTAATTGCTATCTTATTAGGTTCAACCGCTATCGCTATTCGGAATCCACAAACTATTCCGACTAGCAGTCAAAATTTTTTCGAATACATTCTTGAATTCATTCGAGACGTGAGTAAAACTCAGATTGGAGAAGAATATGGTCCTTGGGTTCCCTTTATTGGAACTCTATTTCTGTTTATTTTTGTTTCTAATTGGTCCGGGGCTCTTTTACCTTGGAAACTGATAGAGTTACCTGAAGGGGAGTTAGCTGCCCCTACGAATGATATAAATACTACTGTTGCTTTAGCTTTACTCACGTCACTAGCATATTTTTATGCGGGTCTTAGCAAAAAGGGATTGGGTTATTTTGGTAAATACATTCAACCAACTCCAATTCTTTTACCTATTAATATTTTAGAAGATTTCACAAAACCTTTATCACTTAGTTTTCGACTTTTCGGGAATATATTAGCTGATGAATTAGTAATTGTTGTTCTTGTTTCTTTAGTACCTTTAGTGGTTCCGATACCTGTTATGTTCCTTGGATTATTTACAAGCGGTATTCAAGCTCTTATTTTTGCAACTTTAGCTGCGGCTTATATAGGAGAATCGATGGAGGGTCATCATTGACATGTTTTTGATTTTGAAATAAGCTTTTTCGCTTCGATAAAAGCAAAGTAATACTAATATTAGGACATTGTTTGTTTTAAAAAAATTGGAATTGCATGAGCTTAAATCAATCAAATACTAAGATTGTTCTGCAATGATTCGATCTAATGAATTCCTCTTTTTTTCTAGAATAATGAAATGAAAAAAGGAATAAAAGAGGAAAAAACTCGATTCCTAAAAACTAAGGTGGTAGGGGAGCGGGTGGTGCCCTAGGTATTTCTATATAAGTCAACTTTTTTCGAAGACTTATTCTAGAATCTGATTGACTCTAAGATAGGAATAGTAGGTTTACATTATCCAAGGCGGACTTGTATATGTGATAATGGATTAGGTATAGGTATATATAAGGGGAGATCTCATTTGATTTATTGCTATGAATTTAGACGAGGGTTTCATCAATAGAACTACTTCTGTTTCATATGTGACTGTGAATTGAATAAGCAACGAAATCAAGAAAGAACAATTCGGGATAAAACAACGGACGAAGTAAAGTTGTGGAACTTCACACCAGAGTTATGAGTTACTTCGCCTGGATCAATTTTAGTGATGAAAAAACAGAGTTCTAATTCATTGGTTGCTTGTATCATTAACCATTTCTTTATTTTGGTGTGAGGAACTTCTAATGAATCCACTGGTTTCTGCTGCTTCCGTTATTGCTGCTGGATTAGCCGTCGGACTTGCTTCTATTGGACCTGGAGTTGGTCAGGGTACAGCTGCGGGCCAAGCTGTAGAAGGTATTGCGAGACAACCCGAGGCGGAGGGAAAAATAAGAGGTACTTTATTGCTTAGTCTGGCTTTCATGGAAGCTTTAACAATTTATGGACTAGTTGTAGCATTAGCGCTTTTATTTGCAAATCCCTTTGTTTAATCTAATCCTAGAAATCTAACTAAAAACTACCTTTTTTTATTCCCCCACCCTTCCCATCTAAAATTTCCCTCCTATAATTCCTTATATTAGATATTAGTTAAGATAATGCCCAATTTCCAGGAAGGACAAATTTTGGGTGGGGGTGTTTGCATATCACCTTATTTTTCCCTTCCCCTTCGTATCTTATCTTAGTCCAATAGAACTGAAATGTTTCAACAAACACGGGTTAGTTCAAAAGTAACATAAGTCCGAGTGAGTATCTAATTCTCATTCGTAGTCGAAATTGAAAAAGTAAAATCGAGTTCTATATCGAATAGATTTTTTACACTGTTTAGGTTTAGAAAGAGGGGCGAAGTGATCCAAAAAGAACTTTGTTTGCCTTTTTTATTCTAGGGAGATCATATGAAAAACGTAACCGAGTCTGTTGTTTATTTGGGTTACTGGTCATCCGCCGGGAGTTTCGGGTTTAATACCGATATTTTAGCAACAAATCCAATAAATCTAAGTGCAGTGCTTGGTGTATTGATCTTTTTTGGAAAGGGAGTGTGTGCGAGTTGTTTTTTTTTTCAAAAAAGGGGCTGGATCCGACCAGCTGCACCTTTTTTTTGTTATAACTAACAAAGGTGCGTAATCCCGCGAATTACTTCTGAATAATTTAATAAATCATATGGAAGAACCATAGCATTTCGCGAGTTTTTGGTAAATCAATTTAGATTCTCTATGAACCAATAAAGTAGGTTGAATAGCATGGTTAAAGCGAAAACGTTTGAAATCCGGCGCAGCATGGTACTCTTTCTACCATACCACTACGTTAATACAAGACTGGTTTTTACTATATTGGAATTTTTTTCGATATATAACACTCAT